TCCTCTTACGTAGCAGAAATTCTGGGAAGAACCAATCTTCCTGATTCGAATCTTCCTCATTCGAATTCGCTCTGGGTGCCTTTAAGATTTCTTCATTCATTCCCATCCAATTAAAAAAGCTTTTTTTGTCTTCTTTGATTTCTGGATTTTCTTTGAGTTCTGGATCTTCTTTGAGTTCTGGATCCTTTTCGATTTCTGGATCCAAGAGCATTTTTGGAACGATATCATAAATAAGACCTCTATTCTCATTCTCAATTATTTCAGAATTCTCATTCTCAATTATTTCAGAATTCTCATTCTCAATTATTTCAGAATTCTCATTCTCAATTATTTTAGAATTTTCATTCTCAATTATTTTAGAATTCTTAGTCTCAATCTTAGTATTTGTATTATGGTTAGGGTCGATCTTTTTCCCAGCCTCCAAATTGACTAGATATTTTTCGAAAAACTTCCAATCAAAGTCCATATATTTTCTTTCAGGTTTTTTCTTTCGCATTTTTTTCAGAGACATATAAACCTTGTCTAGATAATTGTCTAGAGAATTCTTGTCTAGATAAACCTCGTCTAGATAATCCTTGTAATAATCCTTTTCTAGATAAAGCTGGTCTAGAGAATCCTTGAAATAAACCTTGTCTAGAAAACTCTTGTCTAGATAATCCTTGTGATAATCCTTGTCTACATAAGTATTGTCTAGATAATTGTGTAGATAAGTATTGTCTCGATAAAGCTTGTCTAGAAACTTCTTGTCTAGTATACAATCCTTGAAATAAGTCTTGAAAACAATCTCCTCTGGTATATCAAATAAGTCGATCTCTTGGCTCTTATTTACTTGTAATGGCAATTTAGAAATAGAGGAGTCCTTCTTAGTTTCAGAAGAAATGTATTTATATGCTAAAAGATCATATTTATAGTTTTTCTTAAACTTAGTTTTTTGATTTCTTACTAATGAATATACTTCAGAATCATCTTGGTTTTTGGAATGAAGTAATGGGTCTTTTTCATATGAATCTCCTTTATTTAAATCGTTATTTTGAGGCGTATGGCGTCGGTTGACTTTATTTCGCCAGGTTTGTGCGCCTACTCGCTCCCAATGAACCTTAGATAAATTGTATTGAGACTGACCTCTTAACCAGTTTTTCCATGGATTCGTTCCAAAATTTCGAAGTTTCTTATGCTTTAATTCGGAATGAAATATTCCCTGTCTTTCAAAAGAATCCTTTATTGCAGTCTTAAGAAAAAAAGACGTTCCGCGATATTGAAGAACAGATCTTAACTTATCACTAACTAGGGTTTGTGATAATTTGTAAAATACATATGCTTGTGACAGGGAAGATAAATTTGGCAAGGAAGCAAATTTCGGAACAATCTGTGACTTCCGCTTATTTATATTTTTTATAGTCGAACTAAAGGTAATTCTTTTTTGATTTGTTTCAGTATTGGAAATGTCTTTCTCAAAAAATTTTTTTGTTAAATTGATTCTAGGAATCTTAATGATACATAGAAAGATATCTAGGTATATTTTGTATATTTTTTCAATGAAAATTTTTTGAAAATAATTCCATTTACTTATTAATCGAACATTTCTTCTTTTTACAATTTTCCAAATATTTTTTGGTGATTCTACATTATTATTTTGCTTTTTGTTGTTAGGACTATTATTTAGTCCTGGAGTTACTTTTTTTTTTTCTTTTGTAATTCTTTCTATTTGATTTTTGATTGTGCTTGTTCTATTAATCAGATTTTTTATTTTTTCTTCTGAATTTGTAGAAGCTGTAGATCGAATTTGACTAAATGATTCATGAATTATCTCATTGCTGATTATAGAATCTTTTTCTTTTTGAGTTTCACTCGATTCATCTACTCCTATCCCTTTCAATCTTGTATTTTTTTTGATTATTTTCAAAATTGTGCTTTTTAGAACTAGAACCCTTTCTTTAAGCCGTTTTATGCTTTCTTTAAGCCGTTTTATGCTTTCTTTTGGGTTTCCTAGAACTCTAACAAAATTTTGCTTTATTTTTTGGTTGAAAACGCTTCTTATAAGTCGAAAGGCGCTCCCTTCCAATTTTTCTGCTGCTAATCTTTGACTTTTTTTGCCTAGTTCGTTAAAAATGGGCCCCCAAAAAATGGAAAAGGAACGGTTGGGTCGGGCACCACCCCAAGGATAGTCAGCTAGTCCCCAGAAAGACCTTATAAAAGCATAATCGTTGGTTATCCTTTGTCTATCATCCGCTGTGTGCCAAGGTTTCAACTCTAAAGGCCATAAAACTTTGACCTGAAGACCGTATTCCCACCACTCCTCCGGAAAGTTGCTGATGGATATGACGCCTATAGCAAAACCGTCATCGTTGCATAAAAGATGAGTCTCGTTTTCCCAGTCCTTTCTATCCTCAGCCCACTCGGGCTGCTGCAAAAATAAGATACGACCAATATTTTTAGCTATTATCGCTAAAGGCAATGCAATATATCTTCTAAAATAGGAGTTCAAAATTAATACGATACCTCTTACTCCTAGCCCATAATAAAGCTCATTCCATGCATCTATTCCATCCATCCGGAACAGCTCTTCTTCGGGGTCTAGTTCGATTTTCTCTTTTTTGATTCTTTTCCGTTCTTTCAATGCTTTGCTTTTTTTTTCGTCTATCTTCCTTTTTGTCTTCCTTTTTGTCTTCCCTTTTGTCTTCCTTTTTGTCTTCCTTTTTGTCTTCCTTTTTGTTTTTGTCTGTTCTTTCTTAGGTCCCTTAAGAGTGAAAAGGTCCCCTTTTTTGATTCCAAACCTATGCATCAAATTTTGCATTTTCAAAACAAGGGGTTTCACTACCCTAAAAGAACTAGACAGTGTACTTTTTAAGAAGCCCAAAAAAAGAGGGGAATGCGGAAACATTTCAATCTGTCTTACAACAACTCCGTTTTTACGCCTTAGGACGCTCGCAACACCTTTGATGTCATCCTGATGCCAAAATTGGTCGCGCACCGCTCTCAAGGAGGTCCTCCACACGTCCTTATTCTCGGTTTTCCACTCGATATTGGTGATGAGGCTGCCAACGTGAACATGAGCAAGGCTTTTCTCAAAGTCAATACTATAAGGGTCTCCCCCACTCTTGATCAAATCCTTCTTAACCTTCTCATTAATCTCTTTAGCAATCTCCGGATCAATCTTATTACTATCTTTAGAAAGATTTTTGATAAGTAAATTTTGAGTATCCTGATTCAAAATAATTTCATATTTGTATTGTGCTGATATAATATCAAAGCACTCATCATCTCCCCGCTTGGTCACAAAGGGTTCGCCCAGGTCGTATGCGACCTCGCGGAGTAATACGTATGACCAGCGAGGGACGCGTTGACCGATGTGCGCTCGTCCCACACTTTCTCCCACTTTATAAGTCCTTAGTTGCTTTAGCTTTTTTAGTTTTCGCTGGTTCCAATCAATGCTTCCCCCCCCTTTTTCCCAAGGCTTAGAAAAAAATTTTGCCAAAGGATTATAATATAATTTTCCTTCTGCTCTTAGTTTTAGTGTTTTACTTTTTAGTATCGCGAACATTCTCTCTTCAAATTTTGGGGACTCGAAAATGAAACCTGGCAAAAGGGTCTCATGAATTTGATTTAGAGCAAGGATTTGCTTAAGTTGAGATTCTGTAGGTTCATCGTCGATTCTTTCACGAGATTTTGTAGTTCCATTTTTTTTTCTTCGACGAGATTCTGTAGGTTCATCGTCGATTCTTTCACGAGATTTTGTAGTTCCATTTTTTTTTCTTCGACGAGATTTTGTAGTTCCATCGTCGATTCTTTCACGAGATTTTGTAGTTCCATTTTTTTTTCTTCGACGAGATTGCATTGCATTCTGGACTTTTTCACGAGATTGCATTGCATTCTTTTTTCTTCCACTAGATTTACGAGATTTAATTACATTGTAGACTTTTTCACGAAATTCACCCAATTGAAGAAGTGCCCTTTCTTCGCTTAGACGTGCTTCTTCGCGTCGACGTGCTTCTTCGCGTAGACGTGCTTCTTCGCGTAGACGTGCCTCTTCTTCCCTTTTCTCCTGTTCTTTGCTTTTTGGTGCCTTTTCTTCGCTTTTCTCCTTTTCTTCGCTTTTCTCCTTTTCTTCGCTTTTCTCCTTTTCTTCGCTTTTCTCCTTTTCTTCGCTTTTCTCCTTTTCTTCGCTTTTCTCCTTTTCTTTGCTTTTCTCCTTTTCTTCGGGATCCTCGATTACTTTTCTAAACTTTTTGATTCTTCCACGAGAGGGCCCATTCAACAAAGGATCATACCTTTTTGGTAGGCAGAGGCAGGTTTCGTTCATTTTCTCAATACAAACCCGAGTCCTTTTGTCGAGTATATCTAGAAAAATAAATCCCGTGTCTAGAGCCTCAATTCTCTTTATAAACTCGTTATTTAAGTTGTTTTGTCTTTGTTTGTTCTTATAAAGCCAATCTTTGTCTAGTTTATCAAAGGAGAGTCTTTCTACTGTGGACGAAGATATCATCCCTTTCGTCAGTTCCTTAAAACTAGAAAAACTAGGAGGATCTGTAAAAGATATTCTTTTTTTTCCATCACTTCGGCATGTATCAAAAAAATATTGTGAAGCTTCCTTTCTTACAGCCCCAAAAAAGTGTTGATTGCTTATGTATCGTACTGGACGAGTCCATTGAAACTGAAAAAAATCGGCCGCTAAAATGCCTTCCACCACTATGGGTGCTTTTTGATCTTTTTCTTCATCCAGATCCGCTCCCCAACGCGTGGGAGGAATTTCTTCTTTGAATAGCACTTTTTTTCGTGCAATCTCCTCTTTCTTTTCCTCTTTCTTTTCCTCTTCCTTTTCCTCTTCCTCGTCCTCGTCCTCCCAGTAAGTGTCAGCTTCTCGGCCTTGTCTGGCTAACCAATTTGGTTGCAGTTGTGGGGCTTGGACGCTTGTCAGTGGATGTGGAAAAATGAATAAAGGTATTCTGCCTAAATAGTAGGCACAGGTAACAAATAAGAAAATATTCACGAACCGACCCGTG